TCCAGAAGATGTTGATCGTAAATAACAGGATTGTTTATGAAAAAAAACTAATAAAAATTCGCATTCAGATACATAAGAATTGTACAGGAACCAAAATAGTCTTTTATTTTCTTTTGAAAAAACATAAATAGTTTTATTACTCTGAATAGTTTTATTCAGATTCTGATATTTATGTAGAAAGAATCGCAATAAATGTAAAGAAGGAATATCTTGAATCCAGCATTGAAGGATTTGAACCAAAATTTCAAAATGGATAGGATGGGGTATTAGTATATCTGAAACATTATTTAAATGAGATAATTTGTCCTCTAAAAAAGGAAATATTGAATGAATAGACCCTAAATTCTGAGATTTTGGTATTTCTTTTTCTTCGTAGGAAGATACTAATCGTAGCGAGAATGGAATTTCCACAATGACTGAAAAACCCTTTGATACCATTTGAGAATAAAAAAAATGAGAATAAAAATAATTGGTGTGTCCATCGAATCTATTTTGATTAGAATCATTAACCAAATAAATCAAAAAATTCTGTTGATACATTCGAATAATTAAACGTTTTACAAGTACTAAACTAAATTTATTGTTATAACCAATAAATTCGATCGGTTCGTAAAAAATCGAACCATTTAAACTATCATCATGAGCAAGTGTGTAAATATACTCCTGCAAGAGAAGCGGATATAGAAAGTGTTGTTGCGGAGATCTATCTTTTTTTAAATACCCTTGTAATTCTTCCATTTACATTTTTCTACTTGAAACAGAGACACAAGACAGGAGGCATTTCTTGGGTTATCAAATGATACATAGTGCAATATGGTCCGAACAGGGTATATAATTACAGTATATATAGTTAAGAAATAAAGATAGACCCCGGAGACCTAGAATCCAATCAACAGGATCCTTTTCCTCTCCTTTTCTATACAATAGGTTTTATCCTTTGTTAAAATTACAAGAGAGTAAAAAATCCTTTATTTTTGCAACCTGATCGCTCTTTTGATTTTGGAAAAAATTAGATTCTCTTTACTTTATCAGTATACTGTTTCTTCTACACATCCGTCTCCAAAGAGAATAGTTAGGATTTTATTTCATAAAGAAATAAAAATAATAAATGATTCACTCGCATAAAAACCTTTTTCTGCACTGGCACTAATCTATTTTTAACATCCAAATTAGATCGGGTAATTATTCCAATTTTAAGAATATAAGCTCGTTGCTTTTTGTTTTACCAAATTTTGGGCTAAAAGACGATATCCATTTATTCACTAGACCCAACTGTAAATTTCTTTTGTCTCCTTCCAAAAATAAAAACAATTAATAATATATATATACAGTTAAGGATAAATTAAAAGTTCTATTTTAATTTTAATAAAAAAAAATTATTACGACATGCTATTTTTTCCTTCATTACCTTTTAAGATCAGTCGTGGTCTTATATAGACTCTACCAATAGTCTGGACGAATTCGTTGCTTCATCCAAATGTGTAAAAGATCATAGTCGCACTTAAAAGCCGAGTACTCTACCGTTGAGTTAGCAACCCGGATTGTAGATACGATAAAAAAAAAAAAAAAAATTGATCCCATCCCGCCAAAATAAAAGATTGAACTAGCAACAAATCAAATTTAAAAGAAAGATTTTTTTAATCAATTATAAACACCAATCAATCCACTCCATTTTTTTTTTTTTTTTTTTTTTGACGTCTTGTATACCAGTAAATTCAGTAAACACATCCTTATGACTAAGGTGACTAAGGCTAAAGCGAAGGAAAAATAAATATAAGGCAGGAAAGGAATAAACAGATCCATTTTATTTATCTATGATCAAATTATATTTGTTCGGTACACCATTGTCAATATGAATAGAATGCCGAGAAAAAAATTCTAAATAAATCAAATTAAGGCCTTGTGTTAGATTGGCACAATATAAATAAAAAAATAAATTTGAATGCAAAAATAAATAAAGGCAGGGTAGAGAAAAATATCGAGTTGATTCAATCAAAAGAGGTACAATAACCGAAATTGACCCTGTCTTTGTCGGTAAATTAAATTCCTACAATAACAATAAATAATAAAATAATAAGTGAGCAAAAAAAAGAGCAAACAAATTATGGAGAAATAATTATACAAAGATAGATGCTAGTCCCCTCTCTTTTTTATTCAATTTTTTTAATTTAATTAAATTAACAGTTAACCCAATATTCCTTCTTTAAATAATTCTGTCTTCCTTAAAATATCATGAACAGTTACTGTGGGTTGAGCGCCATTTTCAAGGAAATATAGAATAGCGGGAACATTTGAATAGGTTTGATTCTTTATCGGATCGTAAAAACCTACCTTCCGAAGATCTCTTCCTTCTCTTCGGGATCGAACATCAATTGCAACGATTCGATAGATGGCTCATCGGGATAGATGTAGATAAACAATGCCCCCCCTAGAAACGTATAGGAGGTTTTATCCTCATACGGCTCGAGAAAAAATGATTCTAATTTCTGTATATAACGACAAATATATCCATAAAATACTGAATAAATAATTCTGATTAAAGTGGTTTTTTCTTCCTCTTTCCTTACGGAAGTTAAAAAGATCTCATTCGTACTCCTAACTCAAGTTGGGTAATTCTGAGGAAATCCTTAGATATTTATTGAGCCGTCTCTAACCTCTTTTGTTTGTCTCGAATCAATTTTTATTCCGCATTTTGATCCAATTGTTGAGACAATTAAAAATAGTGTTTCCTTGTTCCGGAATCCTTTATCTTTGTTTTGTGAAATCATTGGGTTTAGACATTACTTCGGTGATCCTTACTCCTTTCAAAAGGGCAGCAACATACCTTTTGTTTTTTCTCTTATTTCTTTACTATAGAAAAAAATAAGAGAGATTGATTCCCTTGTGATACACTTTTGATCGAATATAGTTTTATGAATTCCGACAAATATTACTTATTTTCTTTTTTATTTCAAACTTGTTTGAATTTTAACCCTTTTCAATTTATATAATTTATAAATTTATATTATAAATATATATTATCGAGGATATATTTACAAAGTTGGTTCAACTTATTGATTTTTATTGTCACTAACCCTAGATTCTTCCCCCCGATAAATGAATCTCAATACTTTCTGCTCGAGCTTCATCATGTACTTTTTATTTAGATTAGAACCCAACACAAATTAGGTTCCTAGTAAAAAGAACAAACTATGTCGAGCCAAGAGCATCTTCATTCTTATAGAAAATGGCGGATGTAAGAATCCACAGTCAATCATGTCCTTCAAGTCGCACGTTGCTTTCTACCACATCGTTTCAAACGAAGTTTTACCATAACATTTCTCTTATTTAATTTCAAACTGATATGGAATTGATTCAATATGAAATCATGAATAGTCATTGGATCAACGGATATATGTATATATTATTATATATTATGATATGGCCGGCCGTATAGTTTTGATTTTATATTATATCTATCTATAAATAGTCTTTATAAATTAAATATATAATATTAAATATATAATAATATTTTCCTTTTCTTACTTTATGGAAAAGTCTTACTCAGGAAGGATCCCTTTTTTTTTTATTGAACAAATAAATTAAAAACCTCAAAGAAAGGGGCTCTAATGAATTCCCAATTCCAGAATAAAATCTGTTTTTAATCAAATAAACTATTCCAATGACCCACGAAGGTTGGAAAGTTTATCGATAATATATAGATTTATTGTACTTCTTGGAATACCAAAGCAAAGATTTATATCTTAAAAATTAAGTTAAAAATAAAGATCTTTATTTCCAACTGCATTTGACACTTGATTCTGTTTGTAAGAAACCAAAAAAAAATTCTTAAGAATCATTCATTAGAATTCAGAACGAAAGATTGTTCTCTTTAACAATTTTCTGTTTAATGTTGGAAACAATGTGATCCAATCTGCTTTTTATAGCAGAAAGGGTCTGGGACGGAAGGATTCGAACCTCCGAGTAACGGGACCAAAACCCGTTGCCTTACCGCTTGGCCACGCCCCATTGAAATTTATATTCAACACTAATAAATACTAATATTATATTTAGTATTGGTTATTCGTCAATTCTAGTATGTAATATATTGTTGCTAGGTTTCTATACATGAAGAGATAGAATCAAAAAATTCATTGATCATTACATTGAATTCAATTAAGATATTGTATGAAAGTATAATTCTTTGTATTCTCGTTTGAGAATTGAAAGGGGTTTTTTATTTGGGATAGTTCAAAGAATAAAGAAGGATTTTTTTGCCTGCCTTTTTCATTTTTACCTTATATTATAAAAATGACTCAATCAAAATTAAATTATCTAATCTACAAGAACGAAATTTTTGTTATGCTTAATATCTTTAGTTTAATCTGTATCTGTCTTAATTCTATCCCTTATTTGAGTTCGAGTAGTTTTTTCTTCGCCAAATTGCCCGAGGCTTATGCTTTTTTGAATCCACTCATAGACATTATGCCTATCATACCTCTATTCTTTTTTCTCTTAGCCTTTGTTTGGCAAGCTGCTGTAAGTTTTCGATGAAATCTTCAATATTCTCCTAAATTAATGATTTTTTGAAAAAAAAAAAAAAAAAAAAACACACACTTCATTATAGCATATGCGGTACGAAAAAAATGGGTAATCTATTCCCCTAAAAAAAATGATATCTTGGAGATTTTGTAATGCTTACTCTCAAACTCTTCGTTTATACAGTAGTGATATTCTTTGTTTCTCTCTTCATCTTCGGATTCTTATCTAATGATCCAGGACGCAATCCAGGACGTGAAGAATAAACATAAGACATTTTTAGCTTTGCTTTTTTAGGAATTCTTTATTCCATTAACTATTTTAATCAAGGGATCCAGTGATGAGGGATAGCGGAGAGAGAGGGATTCGAACCCTCGGTATAAATAAAAATCGTACAACGGATTAGCAATCCGCCGCTTTAGTCCACTCAGCCATCTCTCCCAACTAAAAATTGAAAATTGTTTATGTGATATAACAGGTAA